TTTATGATTCACATCCATATCTCTAGAATTCGCTGTTGTACTATAGAAAGATAATTTAGTGGAACAAAGAATTTAAAAAAGACCTTCTATTTAGAACTCTGTCCATTTTTGTATTCGACATTTCAGTTATACAGAATAAAATACACCAAATTTTTTAAGAATCCCATTCCCATTGACTAAAGAAAACTGTCATTTTTTTCATTTTCTATTAATTGGTCAAACTTGAGGAAAGACTACTCCCCTCCCAATTACATTTTTAAATTCGAATAAAACTCGTCATTAAATGAATTAATCTGTTAAAAGATACATGATTTGAGAAAAGAAATCTTAGTAATTTTTTTTAAGCCCTTTCCTTTCAATAATCAATAAATAGAAAAATAGATCTTATCTAATAAATCTTAGAAAAAATGTCAGATATTATAGCGTTTCCTATAAATATTTTTTAGAAAAATGGAAAAGAATCAAAAAATTTGATAATGAAACCCGTTAATGATTTGGAATAAACTAACAAAAAAGCAAGTTCTTATTGCATTAGTACAACCTTTTACCTTTGTTAATCCTATGAATCATATTGATTCATATCATAATCAAGTACTCTTTTTAATGTTTTAATGTAATTTTTTATCCTTACTTTATGAATCTAAAGTGATCTAATACTAATTAATAAATTTCATTTTAGGTATTTTTTAAAAAATCCTAGTTAATAACTAAATATTCGCTTTATGAGCAAGTTGGTCATATCAGTTGCCCAACTGTAACTTTCTTTATTTGAATATTTGAAGTATTTTGGAAAGACTCAGAATAAGTAAGAATATATAAAATTCGAAAATTCTATTTAAGTTAGTACATCTCTTGATTTTTTTTTATTGACTCCTTTTGAAATTGTTGAAATTGACAGGGGGTAGGATCTCGTAAATCGGAAATAATTAATTAAGAAAAAAAAAACTTTTTTTATGGAACAGACATATCAATATGCGTGGATAATACCTTTTCTTCCACTTCCAGTTCCTATGTTAATAGGAGTGGGACTTATTCTTTTTCCATCGGCAACAAAAAGCCTTCGCCGTATGTGGGCTTTTCAAAGTGTTTTATTGTTAAGTATAGTCATTACTTTTTCGATCAATCTGTCTATTCAACAAATTTATGGCAGTTCTATCTATCAATATGTATGGTCTTGGACCATCAATAATGATTTTTCTTTAGAATTCGGTTACTTGATCGACCCACTTACTTCTATTATGTCAATATTAATCACTACTATTGGAATTATGGTTCTTGTTTATAGTGATAATTATATGTCTTATGATCAAGGATATTTAAGATTTTTCGCTTATATGAGTTTTTTCAGTACTTCTATGTTAGGATTAGTTACTAGTTCTAATTTGATACAAATTTATATTTTTTGGGAATTGGTCGGAATGTGTTCGTATCTATTAATAGGGTTTTGGTTCACACGGCCTGTTGCGGCAAATGCTTGCCAAAAGGCATTTGTAACTAATCGTGTTGGGGATTTTGGTTTATTATTGGGAATTTTAGGTTTTTATTGGATAACAGGGAGTTTCGAATTTCGAGATTTATTCAAAATTTTCAATAACTTGATTTCTAATAATAATAATGAAGTCAATTTTTTATTTGTTACTTTGTGTGCCGGTCTTTTATTTGCCGGTGCGGTTGCTAAATCAGCACAATTTCCCCTTCATGTATGGTTGCCGGATGCCATGGAGGGGCCTACTCCTATTTCGGCTCTTATACATGCTGCTACTATGGTAGCCGCGGGCATTTTTCTTGTAGCTCGGCTTATTCCTCTTTTCATAGTCATCCCTCACATAATGAATTTCATCTCTTTGGTAGGAATAATAACAATATTATTCGGAGCTACTTTTGCCCTAGCTCAAAAAGACATTAAGAGAGGTTTAGCCTATTCCACAATGTCTCAATTAGGTTATATGATGTTAGCTCTGGGTATGGGGTCTTATCGAAGTGCTTTATTTCATTTGATTACTCATGCTTATTCGAAAGCATTGTTGTTTTTAGGATCCGGATCCGTTATTCATTCAATGGAAACTCTTGTTGGATATTCTCCAAATAAAAGTCAGAATATGGTTTTTATGGGAGGTTTAACAAAGCATGTTCCAATTACCAAAAAAGCCTTTTTAGTAGGTACACTTTCTCTTTGTGGTATTCCGCCTCTTGCTTGTTTTTGGTCCAAAGATGCAATTCTTAATGATACTTGGTTGTATTCACCAATTTTCGCAATAATACCTTGGTTTACAGCGGGATTAACCGCATTTTATATGTTTCGAATTTATTTACTTACTTTTGAAGGACATTTAAATGTTCATTTTCAAAATTACAGTGGTAAAAAAACTACCCCTTTCTATTCAATATCTCTATGGGGTAAAGAAAGGTCAAAAAGAATTACTAAAAATTTTCGTTTATTAGCGTTATTAACAATGAATAATCATGAGATTGCTTCTTTTTTTTCAAAAAAAACGTATCG